CTATATCTATTTTCTATTACTAATACCTTCTTGCGTACTTTTTAAATTCGATTTTAGCCAATTGAATCGGTTGAATTGTTGTTCATATTGAAATGAATCAAGATTGATGAGGAGTTGTTCAATGATGCTCGAACATGTACTTGTTTTGAGTGCCTATTTATTATCCATCGGCATCTATGGATTAATTACAAGTCGAAATATGGTTCGAGCGCTTATGTGTCTTGAGCTTATACTGAATGCAGTTAATATAAATTTCGTAACATTTTCGGATTTATTTGATAGTCGCCAATTAAAAGGAGACATTTTCTCTATTTTTGTTATAGCAATTGCAGCCGCTGAAGCAGCTATTGGATTAGCTATTGTTTCATCAATTCATCGTAACAGAAAATCAACTCGTATCAATCAATCGAATTTGTTGAATAAATAGGGGTATACATATAAAAAAAAATATATAGAATATCTGCCAATAAAAAAAAATGGGTATGTGCAGCATATAGTGCTGTTTGATAAAATGTAATAAATCAAAGTATCTTGGCCTTCTTTCATGAGCAGATCCATAAGTAGATTGATTCTGGTAAATCTACTAAATCATTGATTCATCTGGTGTCCACAATATATAATTAATTTACTACTTTACTAGATCGAAATTTTATGATGTTAAAAAAAAATTATAGATCCAATGTCACATTCAGTAAAGATTTATGATACATGTATAGGGTGTACTCAATGTGTACGAGCCTGCCCCACGGATGTATTAGAGATGATACCCTGGGACGGGTGTAAAGCTAAACAAATTGCTTCTGCTCCAAGAACAGAAGACTGTGTAGGTTGTAAAAGGTGTGAATCCGCTTGCCCAACCGATTTTTTGAGTGTCCGGGTTTATTTATGGCACGAGACAACTCGTAGCATGGGTCTAGCTTATTGATACGTTCGAGAAAATTCCACTTGAATCCATCATTTTTTATCTTTACCGACAAAACCCGTACTCGAGAAAAGAAAAAATTCTTAATTTTATTATTATATAAGAATTTTTTCTTTTCTCGAGTACGGGTTTTCGGATCAAAGTCAAAGTAAGTGTATCTTGTTTTTACCACGAATGATTTTCCTTGGTTAACTATAATTGTTGTTTTGCCAATATTCGCGGGTACTTTCATTTTATTTTTCCCTCATAGAGGAAATAAGGTTATTAGGTGGTATACTATTTGTATATGCTTATTAGAACTACTTTTAACGGCCTATTTATTCTGTTATCATTTCCAATTGGATGATCCATTAATCCAATTGGAACAAGATTATAAATGGATCGATTTTTTTTATTTTCATTGGAGACTGGGAATTGATGGGCTTTCCATAGGACCCATTTTACTCACGGGATTCATCACTACTTTAGCTACTTTAGCGGCTTGGCCAGTTACTCGAGATTCGAAATTGTTCCATTTCCTTATGTTAGCAATGTACAGCGGTCAAATAGGATCATTTTCTTCTCGAGATCTTTTACTTTTTTTTATCATGTGGGAGTTAGAATTAATTCCTGTATACCTACTTTTATCCATGTGGGGAGGGAAGAAACGTTTGTACTCAGCTACAAAGTTTATTTTGTACACCGCGGGGGGTTCCGTTTTTCTCTTAATGGGAGTTCTAGGTATGGGTTTATATGGTTCTAATGAACCAACATTAAATTTTGAAACATCAGCCAATCAGTCGTATCCTGTGGCATTGGAAATACTATTCTATTTTGGATTTCTTATTGCTTATGCTATCAAATTACCGATTATACCCCTACATACATGGTTACCAGATACTCATGGGGAAGCCCATTACAGTACATGTATGCTTTTAGCTGGAATCTTATTAAAAATGGGAGCATATGGATTGGTTCGTATCAATATGGAATTATTACCCCATGCTCATTCTATATTTTCTCCCTGGTTGATGATAGTAGGTGCAATTCAAATAATCTATGCAGCTTCAGCATCTCCTGGTCAGCGCAATTTAAAAAAAAGAATTGCCTATTCCTCTGTATCTCATATGGGTTTCATAATTATAGGAATTAGTTCCATAACTGATACAGGACTCAATGGGGCCCTTTTACAAATGATCTCTCATGGATTTATCGGTGCTGCACTTTTTTTCTTGGCAGGAACGAGTTACGATAGAACACGGCTTGTTTATCTCGATGAAATGGGAGGAATAACTATCCCAATGCCAAAAATATTTACAATGTTCAGTAGCTTTTCGCTGGCTTCTCTTGCATTGCCTGGAATGAGTGGTTTTGTTGCAGAATTGGTAGTATTTTTTGGACTAATTACGAGCCAAAAATTTCTTTTAATGCCAAAAATACTAATCACTTTTGTAACGGTAATTGGAATGATATTAACTCCTATTTATTCATTATCTATGTTACGTCAGATGTTCTACGGATACAAGCAATTTAATTCTCAAAATTATCATTTTTTGGATTCTGGTCCGCGAGAACTATTTCTTTCAATCTGTATCTTTCTACCCGTAATAGGTATTGGTATTTATCCGGATTTCGTTCTCTCACTGTCAATTGACAAGGTAGAAGCTATTATATCTAATTATTTTTATAGATAGTTTTTATTTTATAATAAATATAATATTTTATTTTATATAATAAAATAAATTCACTTAAACTTAAATTGTAATATTGTAATCAAGTATTTTTGTAGTTTTTGAAAATCATTTGAATCAAGTCAAGTAATGATTCAAATGATTTTCAAAAACTCGTACAACCTTTCGTTATCTATGCTTATGCTATTATTCCTATGTATTGTATATTCTATTCGTAACTGCTTTTCTTCAATTAAATGTTAATGCGAATGAACCATAACTATGCAGCCCTATTCCTAATAGATTTACTCCAAAATAGCATATCCAAATTATAAAAAATCCTATAGAAGCCACAATTGCAGAATTTGAGCCTTGAAAATTTGCATTTGTTCTAGTATGTAAATAAATTGCGAATATTGTCCAAGTAATAAATGCCCAAGTTTCTTTTGGGTCCCAATTCCAATAGGATCCCCACGCTTCATTAGCCCATACTGCTCCCGAAAGAATACCCATGGTTAAAAATAGAAAGCCGAGACTAATGACACGAGAACTCCAACAATCCAATTGCTGAATTAATTGATGCCTGTGATAATTTTGATAATTTCTAAACGAAATAAAATAATTTTTTTGTAAAACATGGCTCATTTCATTCACGTATTGAATTTCGCCAAATGAAAATGACCTAAAATGGTTGTTTTTACATTTTAAAAAAATATTTTTATTTTTTCGAAATGTAATGACTAGAAGAGCTACTGATAATAATGATCCGCAGAGAAGAGATGCATAGCTCAATACCATCATACTTACGTGCATCATTAACCACTGTGATTGTAGAGCAGGTACTAATATTGTGGATTGATGCATTTCAGTTAAAAGACCTGAAGTGGCAAATCCTTGAGTAAAAATAGCACTGGGTGCAGTTATTGCACTTAGATGATTTTTATGTTTTCTAAAATAAGGAAGCATATGAATAATGGATAAACTCCATGAAAGGAACATTAATGATTCATATAAATCACTTAAGGGTAAATGCCCCGAATAAATCCAACGAATAACTAATAATCCTGTTATACATAAAAAAGCGGCTACCATTCCTTTTTCAGACGAATCATATAATCCTACGATTTCGTGGACTAATAAGTTAATCAAATAAATCGTGAGTACAATTGAAACAATCGACAAAGAAATGTGAGTTAATATATGTTCTAAAGTCAAAAATATCATAAAAAAATCCTAAAAAGGATATCCTCCAACAATGGGATGGGAGATCTGGAATTAGATTCTATCCATTATAGGAATTATTATAGTGTTTATTTTACTAGTATTTCTTTTTTAGAAATATGCCGCCACTCGGACTCGAACCGAGATGCTCTAGCACTGCTTCCTAAGAGCAGCGTGTCTACCGATTTCACCATAGCGGCTTGCTCGAAATCATAATAGCCCATTCATTTTTAATCGTCGAGATTGGAGGAGGCAATTGCAATATTTATTTTGTAAAAAGATTCAAAATATCCTTTAAATTACTATTTAAACGTTCAATAATCATTATCTTACTTAATTGTAGTGTGGATTGGGGCAATTGTTGTTAGTTTTAAAACCGCACGAAAAACCATTCAGTGTGGTTTAAGTTCTTGTAAAATTTCAGAATTGTAAGGAGGTTTAAAATGTTTGTTGGATAGCTTGAAAACTGGATTAACTATAAAATTGCTAGGATTTTAATCGTACCTATAATTCGTGGTATTATTTATAAAACCAATTAAGTATTGGTCAAACCAATTAGTAGGCTATAGATATACCAATAAAGTGAAATTTTATCTTCCATATTTATAAAATGATTATTCATTATGGAATGGGTATTGCGCTTTATGGATAGGTATCTTGATCTATCCTATAGTTAAAGTTAAGTTAAAATATAGAATATATATATTCGGTATACAGAACCCAATAAGCCCTTTTAAATTTAATTTAAATTTTTGTGAAAAGTGAATCGATGGGGAAATAACAATCCCCGTCCCACAAAAACCCACTAATGAGAAAGAGAAAACTTTGTAAAGATAAAAATGGTATATTGTTCCTAATTTTTTGAGCCTATGTCTAGTAGACACAAAAATTTTATCCTACAATATACGACAATAGAAAATTCCATCTCATTAAGTTTAAAATATTAATGGGAATTTATTATCTTATAAATTATCGAATTCGTTGGTTCATATCTATTAAGATTATTCCAAGACTTTTCCAAGTCTTTATTATATATTACTTGTTTGTCGTACAAAAAGTTTTTAAAATTCCCGGTCGGAAGTTTGCTAAAGAACTAGACTGTAAAACTCTTTCTATTAATTGTAATTGATCGAGGATCAAGAAAGTATATCTAATGAAAATTCGAAAGAATTAGTATCCATTAGTAATTAAAATTAATTTATTAAACGATATGTGATTTGAACCAGAAATTTTTATATTATTCCAGCTCTGTGCAAACTGAAGTCACGAGTAACAAATCGACGAATATTATAAAATTGATCACAAGTATAAATTGAAGTTGCTTTATTGAAAAAAATGTAAGCAACTCACTTAGTTTCCCAACGGGCTATTTCAGACCCAATTAATGATTCTGAATTCAGAATAAATTAACGAAAATAACAAAAAAACAAGGAGATCTTGTTATTTTGTTTATCGGGTTGAGTTATTGATGGATCATAGGATCCTCGGAATCAAGTACTTATTTGTTTTGTCATAATTTTTGAACTTGTTTTATGTATCTAAACTAAATTATTGTAATAATGCAATGAGTGAAAATATTATATTCTATATGTTCATATATTATTAATTAATAATAATAAATTAATAATAATAATTTTTAAAAGGAATCATTTTTCATTTTTATTTGTATTTCCAATACAAATAAATTTATTCTATTTCTATCTATTAAAGTAATCAAAGTAAAGTCTTTTCATATCTTGATTTTTTTTGCTCCGTTCTAAATATATAAAATATATATCTAAATATATATATATAAGAGCTGGTGAATCGGAAACAATTTAACAATAAAAAAAGTTTATTTTTTATGGAACATATGTATCAATATGCGTGGATCATACCTTTCGTCCCCCTTCCGGTTCCTATAGCAATAGGGGTAGGCCTTTTACTTGCCCCGACGGCAACAAAAAATATTCGTCGTATATGGGCTTTTCCTAGTGTTTTATTACTAAGTATCGTTATGATTTTTTCCGCCAATCTGTCTATTCAGCAAATAAACGGCAGTCCAGTCTACCAATATGTATGGTCTTGGACCCTAAATAATGATTTTTCGTTAGATTTAGGCCACTTAATAGATCCGCTTACTTCCATTATGTTAATATTAATTACTACTGTTGGAATAATGGTTCTTATTTATAGTGACAATTATATGTCTCACGATCAAGGCTATTTGAAATTTTTTGCTTATATGAGTTTTTTTAACGCTTCGATGCTGGGATTAGTTACTAGTTCAAATTTGATACAAATTTATATTTTTTGGGAATTAGTTGGAATGTGTTCGTATCTATTAATAGGTTTTTGGTTCACACGACCCCTTGCGGCAACTGCTTGTCAAAAAGCGTTTGTAACTAATCGTGTAGGGGATTTTTGTTTATTTTTAGGAATCTTAGGTCTTTATTGGATAACGGGGAGTTTTGAATTTCGTGATTTGTTTGAAATAGCCAATAATTTGATTGATAATAATGGGGCCAATTCTTTATTTCTGACTTTGTGTGCTTCCCTATTATTTGTTGGTGCGGTTGCTAAGTCTGCGCAATTCCCTCTTCATGTATGGTTACCTGATGCCATGGAAGGCCCTACTCCTATTTCGGCTCTTATACATGCTGCTACTATGGTAGCAGCAGGAATTTTTCTTGTAGCTCGACTTTTTCCTCTTTTTACAGTCATACCTTACATAATGAATATAATTTCTTTGGTAGGTATAATAACAATACTATTAGGAGCTACTTTAGCTCTTGCTCAAAGAGACATTAAAAGAAGTCTAGCCTATTCGACAATGTCGCAATTGGGCTATATTATGTTAGCTTTAGGTATGGGATCTTATCGAGCTGCTTTATTTCATTTGATCACTCATGCCTATTCAAAAGCATTGTTGTTTTTAGGATCTGGATCCATTATTCATTCAATGGAAACTATTGTTGGGTATTCCCCAGATAAAAGCCAGAATATGGTTCTTATGGGTGGTTTAACAAAATACGTCCCAATTACAAAAATTTCATTTTTATTAGGCACACTTTCTCTTTGTGGTATTCCACCTCTTGCTTGTTTTTGGTCCAAAGACGAAATTCTTAATGATAGTTGGTTGTATTCATCCATTTTTGCAATAATAGCTTGTTTCACAGCAGGATTAACTGCATTTTATATGTTTCGAATGTATTTACTTACTTTTGAAGGTCATTTAAACATTAATTGTAAAAATTACAGCGGCAAAAAAAATAATGTGTTCTATTCAATATCTATCTGGGGCAAAAAAGGACAAAAAGTTATAAAAAAAAAATGGATTTTATCAACAATGAATCAAAATCAAAGAATTTCTTTTTTTTCGAAAAAAGCATATCCTATTGTTGGTAATGTAGTAACCAATATGATGGGGTCTCTTATTACTATTAATAATTTTCCAAATAAAAAAATTTCCACATATCCTTATGAATCGGACAATACTATGTTATTACCACTTATTATATTGGTCTTATTTACTTTGTTCGTTGGATCCATAGGAATTCCTTTTGGTCAAGGAATAATTCATTTAGATATATTATCCAGATGGTTAACTCCCTCAATAAACTTTTTACATTCAAATTCTGATTTTGATTGGGATGAGTTTGTTATAAATGCTATTTTTTCAGTCAGTATAGCATATTTCGGAATATTTATAGCGTTTCTTTTCTATGC